TAATTTGTGTTCGAAATTTTAGTATTGAGATTTTATTAACGTTTTCAATTGAAATTTTTAGGCCAATTATTAGCGAAAAAAAAGAGCGAAATAAAATTTTGTATGTTATATATAATATGTGATGGCATAAGTTAACACCACCAAAATTCGTTAGCTTTGATGCGCTTGGTCGAGCCTTTCTTGGTTTAGGGGTTTAACAAGAATAACAGGATTTTCTGAGCGTAGGGGGTAGGGGGGTTTAACGCGCGGAAACCAAAAGGGGGCATATAGTATAAGTATGTGTTGAGTAATAGTATGTTATGCACTTGAGATAAACATATGTAATTCTTAAGTTTATGTCTTCAGATCTTTCATTAGATTATCACAATCAAGAGAAAATGTTCAACCTTAATTTAACAGTTGATACTGCACTCTGAAATGTAAAGTGAAAGGTAAAAAAGAAAAAGGAACCTATGCATATAAAAGAACGCGAAGCATGTGGGGTTATTGAACGTGTGAACTACACTAGTAACCGGATGCAAGATATAAAGCTCTAGGGTGGGATAAACATGCCAAGTCCGTGAAAGTGATTTCCAGATACAAGGAATAATTAATAATATACCTTATTTACAGTAGTGTCCCTGGTTCTATCATGCATGATATGCAATTATATAAACTGGTTGGTGGTTTCTTACTACATTAATCATGTTTCTTAAATAGGATATTGAGTCAATCAAGATAAAATTCTGAGGTATGACTATTAGCTAGGGCAAGGACCCAAAGTTTAGATGGATTCGCATGTGGGTTCAAAAACCAATGCTTTGTGTATAGCTTAGAAGTTAGTACTTGCTTTATGGTTCAAATAAAATTTTGGTGATAATACATATATGCATAATATCATTAATGTAATATTATGCATATATGTACTATATCATTCATGCCAGAACATAGTTTAATTTAGAACTCTAGCCTTGGATGCTAGTGGTGAGAGTTAGAATCTCTTTGTTCTGGCGCTAGGGAGGGGTTTAACCTCCTATCTTCGGATTACAAAACCGATGCTTTAAGTTAAGCTACTAAGGCAAGCTCATGCTATTGCTTTATTTTCTAGTCAACCCATTAATGGTATTAGGACTAGGAATAGTATGAAGTATAAGATGGATGCAATTTGTCCAATAACAACAAAGGGGTGTTCCACTGGTATCCCCCCAATTCATGTTAAGATGAACATATCTGCGACTAGTGCCCAAAAGAGGAGCTGAGTGGCGGGCCGAAATGTTAGTCCGCGTTGCTTTGATGTGTGTAGGATGGGAACTAGTATTAAAATAAGAATGGAGGATAGGAGGGCCAAAACTCCCCCAAGTTTATTTGGGATTGAGCGTAGAATGGCGTAGGCAAATAGAAAGTATCATTCGGGTTTAATGTGGGGAGGGGTAACTAGGGGGTTGGCTGGGGTGAAGTTGTCCGGGTCTCCTAGCAGATTGGGGGAGAATAGTGATAGGGATGTGAGGGCTAACAGTATAATTACAAATCCGAGCAGGTCTTTGTAGGAGAAGTAAGGGTGGAAGGTGATTTTATCTGCGTTTGAGTTTAGGCCTGTGGGGTTGTTTGATCCTGTTTCATGTAGGAACAGTAAGTGAATGAGGGTTGCTGCGGCAACAATAAATGGGAATAGGAAGTGAAAGGCGAAGAATCGGGTTAGGGTTGCGTTGTCTACTGAGAATCCTCCTCAAATTCATTGTACTAGGGCATTTCCTACATAGGGGATCGCTGATAATAAATTAGTAATGACTGTGGCGCCTCAGAATGATATTTGTCCTCATGGAAGGACATAGCCTACGAAGGCTGTTATTATTACTAGTAAGAAAAGGATAACTCCAATATTTCAGGTTTCTTTGTATAAATAGGACCCGTAATATAACCCTCGGGCAATATGTAAATAGAGGCAGATGAAGAAGAATGATGCCCCGTTAGCATGTATGCTTCGAATTAATCATCCGTAATTAACATCACGGCAGATATGTGCGACTGAGGAAAAGGCGGTGGAAATATCAGATGTATAGTGTATAGCTAGAAATAATCCTGTGATAATTTGTGTAGCTAGGCATAATCCTAGAAGTGATCCAAAATTTCATCAGACTGAGATATTAGAGGGAGCTGGTAGATCAACTAGTGCGTGGTTAGCGATTTTGATTAGGGGGTGTGTTTTCCGTAGGCTTGCCATTAGTGGGTTTTTATAGTTGAATAACAACGGTGGTTCTTCAAGTCACTGGTCTTGGTTAAAATCCATGTAAGAATTATGACTTATCTTGTATCGTTACTGTTGATGGCTTTAATTATTGGATTAGTTGCTGTGGCTTCTAATCCTGCACCCTACTTTGCTGCTTTTGGTTTAGTTGTAGCGGCTGGGGTGGGGTGTGGAATACTTATTGGACATGGGGGATCTTTTTTGTCCTTGGTCCTTTTCTTAATTTATCTAGGTGGGATACTCGTAGTATTTGCTTATTCGGCGGCTTTGGCCGCTGAACCCTTTCCGGAGGCTTGGGGAGATCGTTCTGTGGCTGGTTATGTTTTAATTTATTTACTGGGTGTTAGTTTAGTTGTTGGTTTATTCTGGGAGAATTGGTATGAGGGGTCTTGGGTTGTTGTTGATGTGTTAAAGGAGTTTTCTATATTACGTGGGGATGTTGGAGGGGTGGCTGTAATATACTCGTCCGGGGGTGGTTTATTAATTATTAGTGCGTGGGTGTTATTATTAACGTTGTTTGTAGTATTGGAGTTAACTCGTGGGCTTGGTCGTGGGGCTCTTCGTGCAGTTTAAACTACTGTCAATAGGATGGCAAGGGTTGTTGATAGTAAAAAGATTGTTAGGTAAGTTTTGATTATACCTCGTTGAGAGTCACTAATAGTTTTGGCCATTTTAACTTGGGCAGAGGATATTCCTTTTGGCCCTACAGCTTCAAATCAGGTTTGATCTACTAGTTGTGTAGCAATTGATTGTCCTAGTATCAGGTTTAGTTTAGGGGTTAGTCGATGAATAATTATTGGAAAATAACCTAGTATGTTTGAAAAGTGATGGAGTGGTGGCGTAGGATTAGTTTTAAATTGCTTGCTGGTTAGTCCTGCTAGTTCTATGGCTGTGAGTAGGCCAATAATTGTTACTATTAGGGCAGCTATTTTTAAGGTCAGTGGTATAGTTATGATAGGAGTTTTGGAGGTTAGGAAATTTGATGTAATAATAAATCCAGCAATAATACTCCCTCAGGCAAGTCGTTTAATTGGGTTAATTACTGATAAGTTGTTTTCGTTAATTGGGGATAGGGGGGTAAATCGGGGGGTGCCCATAGTAACGAAGAACACTACCCGGAAACTATAAACGGCAGTGAAAGATGTGGCGGTAAGTGTTAAGGTAAGGGCTCAGGCGTTTAGGTGGGAGGTACTTAGTGCTTCAATAATGGCATCTTTTGAGAAGAATCCGGCTAGAAATGGTGTTCCCGTTAGGGCTAGGCTGCCGATAGTGAGGCAGGTTGAGGTGAATGGTAACAGATTTTGTAGTCCTCCTATTTTTCGGATATCTTGTTCATCATTGAGGCTGTGAATAATGGAGCCTGAGCATAAAAATAATATTGCTTTGAAAAAAGCGTGGGTGCAGATGTGTAGGAACGCTAGTTGAGGTTGATTAAGGCCAATTGTGACTATCATAAGTCCTAGTTGGCTAGATGTAGAAAATGCTACGATTTTTTTAATGTCATTTTGTGTTAAAGCGCAGGTGGCTGTGAATACTGTGGTTAGTGCTCCTAAACAGAGGCAGGTTGTTAATGCCAGGCTATTATTTTCTATAATTGGGTGGAGTCGAATGAGTAAGAAAACACCAGCAACAACTATAGTGCTGGAATGAAGTAGGGCAGAGACTGGTGTGGGACCCTCCATGGCTGCCGGTAGCCATGGGTGTAGGCCGAACTGGGCTGATTTGCCAGTTGCTGCCAGGATTAATCCAATAAGTGGAAGTGTTATATCATAGGTTTTTGATAGTATAAAGATCTGTTGTATTTCTCATGAGTTTAGGTTGGCTGCAATTCAGGCTATACTTATAATCAGTCCAATGTCCCCCACTCGATTATATAAGACGGCTTGGAGAGCTGCTGTGTTGGCGTCGGCTCGTCCGTATCATCAACCGATTAGTAGAAATGATATAATACCCACTCCCTCCCACCCGATAAAGAGTTGAAATAGGTTATTGGCGGTTACAAGAATAATTATGGCTACCAGAAAGAGTAGTAAATATTTGAAGAATCGGTTTATATTTGGATCTGAGTGTATATACCAGGATGCAAATTCAAGAATGGATCAGGTTACGTAGAGGGCAATAGGTGTAAAAATAATGGAGTAGTGATCAAATTTAAAGCTAATATTAATATCAAAAAGGGTTGTATTTATTCAGTGTCAGTTAGTAATAATAGCTTCAGTTCCTTGGTCTAGAAATAGTGTGAGTGGCAGAAGGCTGATGAAGAATGCAGTGCTTACAGCAGTTTTAACATGGGCAGTGGCCCAGTTTGGGCTTTTAGGGGGATTATTAAGTGTTATTAATAGAGGACAAATGAGAATTGTAATAACCAGAATTAGTGAGGATGATAGGATTAGGGTTGTTGGGTGCATAGCTTCCACTTGGATTTGCACCAAGAGTTTTTGGTTCCTAAGACCAATGGATGGCTGTTATCCTTTAGAAGCGCAAGGAAGCCATGGAGTTTAACCATGGGTATAAGTATTAGCAGTACTTACTGCCTTTGGCCCTCCTCGGTGAGTAAAAGGATTTTAACCTCTATTTTTAGAATCACAATCTGATGTTTTGGTTAAACTATACTTACTAGTAGTATCAGCCTCAGATGAGTTCCGGTTTTGTTATTAATAGAATAACGGGGACAAGGTGTAGAACTATTAGGAGATGTTCTCGGGTATGAAATGGTAAAAGTCCTTTGATGTGATTTGGTGTTAGTCCTCGCTGAGTTATTAAGAATAGGTATAGGGAGTAAGCTGCTGTAATTAGTGTCCCCAATCCTGTAAGTATGATGGTTCAGGGGGATCAGTTGAATAGGGTGGTAATAATTATGATTTCACCTATTAGGTTTGGGAGGGGTGGTAGTGCTAGATTCGCTAGGTTAGCAATAAATCATCAGGCTGCAGTTAGTGGGAAGATTATTTGGAGCCCTCGGGCTAATATCATAGTTCGGCTGTGGGTTCGTTCGTAGGCGGTATTGGCTAGACAAAATAGTGCTGAAGATACTAGTCCGTGGGCGATTATTAAAATGATTGCACCTGTAAACCCTCAATGGGTTTGAACTAGAATTCCCCCTGCTACCAGACCTATATGACTTACAGATGAGTATGCGATTAGGGATTTTAGGTCTGTTTGTCGTAGGCAAATTGAGCCAGTTATAAGAATGCCTCATATGGCTAAGATAATAAAGGGGTAGGCGAGTTCTTTTGAGAGTGGGTCTAACATAATTATTATTCGTATTATTCCGTAGCCCCCGAGTTTTAGTAGTACTGCGGCTAGAACTATAGATCCTGCTACTGGGGCTTCAACGTGGGCTTTTGGTAGTCAAAGATGGACTCCATAGAGCGGTATTTTTACTAGAAATGCAATTAAGCATCCGGCCCATCAGATACTATGACCTCAGGAGTTAAGTGTGAGTGGTTGAGAATATTGTAAGATTAATATTGATAATGTCCCTGTTGATTGTTGGAGTAATAAGAGGGCAATTAGAAGTGGTAATGAGCCTGCTAAGGTATAAAACAGGAAGTAGGTTCCGGCACTTAGGCGTTCAGTTTGGTTACCTCACCGGGTGATAATGATGAGCGTGGGGATGAGGGTGGCTTCAAATATAATATAAAATATAATAATCTCTGTGGCTCCAAATGCTATGATTAGGAAAGTTTGTAAGGAGACTAAGAGGCTAATATATAGGCGTTGTCGATTAATTGGCTCTGGGTGTAAGTGGTTTTGGCTGGCTAAGATTATTAAAGGGAGAAGTCAGCATGTTAGGACTAGGAGGGGTGTAGATAGGGGGTCTGTGGCTAAATATATGTTGGAGGTTGATCATCCAGTCTCTGACGGTCATTTTAATCAGGTAAGGCTAATAAATGCAATTAATAAGCTTTGAGCAGTTGCTGTAGGTCATAGCCATTTAGGTGATGATGATCAAATTGTTGGGAATAGCATAATCGTGGGGATTAATACTTTTAACATTGTAGGAGATTTAGGTTTTGTAGTCGGTCGGTTCCGTGGGTTCGGGCAGTGGCAACTAATAGGGCTAGACCTGCGCTGGCTTCGCAGGCAGAGAAGGCCAATAAGAGTATTGGGGCTGTAGAAAATATAGTTGATTCAAGTTGTATAGTTCAGAGGGCTAGTGCAATGAATAGGGATAATATTATTCCTTCTAGGCAGAGCAGTGCAGAGAGCAGGTGTGTGCGATGAAATGCTAAGCCTATAAGACCTAGTATAAAAGCTGAGCTAAAGCTGAAGTGTACGGGTGTCATAAGGGGATTATGGAGTTAAACCATAATTATCTGAGCCGAAATCAGAGGTCTTATATTGGACTAAACCCCTATTCTGCCCACTCTAAGCCTCCTTGGGTTCATTCATAAATTAAACCCATGGTAAGTAAAATTAGGACTGCTATAGCTCATAAAAAGGTGTTGGCAGGGTTGTGGAGTTGATCTCCTCAGGGTAGTGGGAGGAGTAGGGCGATTTCTAAGTCAAATAGTAGGAATAAGATAGCTACTAGAAAGAATCGTAATGAGAATGGAAGTCGGGCTGATCCTAGTGGGTCGAAGCCGCATTCGTAGGGTGAGAGTTTTTCTGCATCTGGTTTTATCTGAGGTAGTCAAAAAGATACAGTTGCTAAAACTAGAGCAAGTGATGATGTAATAGTTAGGATTGTAATAACTAAATTCATTATCTTTCCTTGGGGTTTAACCAAGACTGAGTGATTGGAAGTCACTTGTACTAGCTTTAAAATACTAGAAAGATATGAGCCTCATCAGTAAATTGATACATAAAGGAATAATCATACTACGTCTACGAAGTGTCAGTATCATGCGGCAGCTTCGAAGCCGAAGTGATGTTCGGATGTGAAGTGGTATTGGATTTGTCGGAGTAGGCAGACGGCCAGGAATGAAGACCCAATAATAACGTGCAGTCCGTGGAATCCTGTGGCCACAAAAAATGTGGAACCGTAGACCCCGTCTGCAATTGTGAATGGTGCTTCATAATATTCTATGGCTTGTAGGGCGGTAAAGTAAAGTCCTAATAAGATTGTCAGTGTTAGCGATTGGATAGCTTGTTTGCGGTTGTTTTCTATTAGACTATGGTGAGCTCATGTTACTGTAACTCCAGATGCTAGAAGAACAGCTGTGTTAAGTAGTGGGACTTCAAATGGGTCTAGGGTGGTGACTCCTGTTGGTGGTCAGCATCCTCCTAGCTCTGGGGTGGGTGCCAGGCTTGAGTGGTAAAAGGCTCAGAAAAACCCAAGGAAAAAGAATACTTCAGATGTGATAAACAAAATTATACCATAGCGTAAGCCTTTTTGTACTGGGGGTGTGTGGTGGCCTTGAAATGTCCCTTCTCGGATAATGTCTCGTCATCATTGATATATTGTTAGAAGTAGGAGTATTAGTCCAAGGGTTATAAGTGTAGCGGAGTGGAAGTGAAATCAGATTGCTAAGCCGGATGTTAATAGTAAAGCTCCGACTGCGCCTGTTAGAGGTCATGGGCTTGGATCAACTATATGATATGCGTGTGCTTGGTGGGCCATTAAACGTTCTCTTGTAAGTACAGGCTAAGTAGAAGGACAAATACATAGGCTTGAATTATTGCTACTGCTACTTCTAGTAGTGTTAGGAGAAGTAGGACGGTGGCCGTAAGAATTGCTACTGTGGGTATTATTGGGAGCAGAACGAATACGGCGGTGGCGATTAATTGAATCAGAAGGTGTCCTGCGGTGAGATTGGCTGTTAGTCGGACGCCAAGGGCTAATGGTCGAATAAAGAGGCTAATTGTTTCAATAATAATAAGTACGGGGATTAAAGGAATAGGTGTGCCTTCTGGCAAGAGATGGCCTAGAGCTACTGTCGGCTGATTACGTATTCCAATAATAACTGTGGCGAGTCACAGTGGGACGGCAAATCCTATATTCAATGATAGTTGTGTTGTTGGGGTAAAAGTGTATGGTAAAAGTCCAATTATATTGATAGTAATTAAGAATACTATTAAAGAGGCTATTAGAAGTGCTCATTTATGACCTCCTGTATTTAGCGGTATTATAAGTTGGTTAGTAAATCGGTTAATGAACCACCCTTGAATAGTGATAAGGCGGTTATTGACTCATCGTGATGTGGAAGTGGGGTATAATACTCAGGGGAGGGCAATTGCAATAGCAATTAGTGGAATACCTATGTAGGATGAGCTTGCAAATTGGTCAAAAAAACTTATTGCCATGGTCAGTTTCAGGGTTCAGTTTCGTGTTTTTCAGAGTCCAGAGGAGCTGGCTCGTTAGGTGATGTGTGACTTATTATTTTGGTGGGGATGACGGTAAGAAATACCAGTCATGAGAATACTAGAATTGCAAATCAAGGGGCGGGGTTTAATTGAGGCATTTCACTAGGGGTGGTTGGGAGGCACCATTCTTTGGCTTAAAAGGCCAATGCTGAGTCCATGTTTAGCTTCCTGGTGAGGCGTCTTCTAGTATTAGTGAGGATCAGTTTTCAAAGTGTTCAAGTGGAACTGACTCCACCACGATAGGTATGAAGCTGTGGTTTGCCCCACAGATTTCGGAGCATTGTCCATAAAATACCCCAGGTCGGGAGGCAATAAAGGCTGTTTGATTAAGACGTCCTGGGACTGCATCTATTTTTACTCCTAGGGATGGAACAGCTCATGAGTGTAATACGTCTTCGGCGGATACAAGTACTCGGATAGGGGACTCCATGGGGATAACTATTCGGTGGTCTGCTTCAAGAAGTCGAAATTGTCCTGGGCTGAGGTCTTGGGTTGGAATTATATATGAGTCAAAACTTAGGTTCTCATAGTCAGTGTATTCATAGCTTCAATACCACTGATGACCTATGGCTTTGATTGTTAGGTGGGGATCATTAATTTCATCTATAAGATAAAGAATTCGTAAAGAGGGGAGGGCAATTAAAATAAGGATTACGGCTGGTAACACAGTCCACACGATCTCAATTTCTTGAGAGTCTAAAATGTACTTATTTGTAAGTTTTGTTGATACTATTGCAATAATAATGTAAAGCACTAAAGTACTAATTAAGAATACGATTATCAAAGCATGATCATGGAAGTGAAGAAGTTCTTCTATAACGGGTGATGCCGCGTCTTGGAATCCTAGTTGTGAGGGATGTGCCATTAAGCTTAAAGCTTAAGGCATGCAGGAGTTTAACCTACGATTTCATCTTGACAAGATGATGTAATTTCGAGTTTACTAATGTCTTGAAGGAAGTGACAGAGTGGTTATGTGACTGGCTTGAAACCAGTTGATGGGGGTTCAATTCCTCCCTTCCTCGTTAATTTGATTGAACTTGGACAAATGCGGGCTCTTCGAATGTGTGGTAGGGGGGAGGGCACCCATGGAGTCATTCAACATTTGTTATGGTCAGTTCTACAGATGAAACTTCTCGTTTAGCAGCGAAGGCTTCTCATAAAATAAATAAAAATATAATTACTGCTACTAAGGAGATTAGGGATCCGATAGATGATACTGTATTTCATAGAGCATATGCGTCGGGGTAGTCTGAATATCGTCGGGGTATTCCTGCTAGGCCAAGGAAGTGTTGTGGGAAAAATGTGAGGTTAACGCCAATAAATATTACTATAAAATGGATCTTGGTTCATGTATTGTGTAGGGTATATCCTGTAAATAGTGGAAATCAATGAACGAAAGCTGCTATAATTGCAAATACGGCTCCTATTGATAGGACATAGTGAAAATGTGCAACTACATAGTAAGTATCATGTAATACAATATCTAGGGATGAATTGGCTAGTACAATTCCTGTTAAACCGCCTACTGTAAAGAGGAAGATGAAGCCCAGGGCTCATAGTATTGGTGTTTCCCATTTAATTGATCCTCCATGGAGTGTGGCTAATCAACTAAAAACTTTAACCCCTGTCGGAATAGCAATAATTATTGTTGCGGATGTAAAGTACGCACGGGTGTCTACGTCTATCCCGACTGTAAATATGTGGTGGGCCCACACAATGAACCCTAATAGGCCGATGGCTATCATAGCCCACACCATTCCTATGTACCCGAATGGCTCTTTTTTACCTGCATAATAGGCTACGACGTGAGAAATAATACCAAATCCGGGTAGGATTAAGATGTACACTTCTGGGTGGCCAAAGAATCAGAATAAGTGTTGGTAAAGGATGGGATCCCCTCCCCCTGCAGGATCAAAGAATGTAGTGTTAAGGTTCCGGTCTGTTAGAAGTATTGTAATTCCGGCAGCCAGAACTGGTAGGGACAGCAGTAATAAGACAGCAGTAACTAGTACGGATCATACAAATAGTGGGGTTTGATATTGGGATATTGCTGGGGGTTTTATATTAATTGTAGTTGTAATAAAATTAACTGCCCCGAGGATTGATGATACACCCGCTAAATGAAGGGAGAAGATAGTTAGGTCCACGGATGCTCCAGCATGAGCTAGATTACCCGCTAGGGGCGGGTAGACTGTTCATCCTGTACCAGCTCCGGCCTCAACACCAGATGAGGCTAGTAGCAGAAGGAAAGATGGTGGTAGGAGTCAGAAGCTTATATTATTTATTCGTGGGAATGCCATGTCTGGGGCCCCGATTATTAGTGGGACAAGTCAGTTACCAAAACCTCCAATAAGAATAGGTATTACTATAAAGAAGATTATGACGAAGGCATGTGCGGTAACAATAACATTATAGATTTGATCATCGCCAAGGAGGGACCCTGGCTGGCTTAACTCAGCTCGAATTAATAGGCTTAGAGCAGTTCCAACTATTCCGGCTCAGGCACCAAATACTAAGTAGAGGGTGCCAATGTCTTTGTGGTTTGTAGAGAAGAATCAGCGCGTGATTGCCACAGGTAGGATGGCCGAAATAGGCGGCGGATTGTAGCTCCGCATATAGAGGTTTGAATCCTCTTCCTATCAGCCCCGCACATAGAGGTTGAATCCTTTCATCAGCCCCGCAGTGAGAGTACACGTTGGATTGCAAATCCAAAAACGCAGATTTACGTCTGCCGGGGCTTTCCCGCCTTACCCGGCTAACGGCGGGAAAGATAGATGAATGCCCGCTGGTTTGGGCGCTTAGCTGTTAACTAAGAGCTTGTAGGATCGAGGCCTTCTCATCCTAGCAAAGGCCTTAGCTTAATTAAAGTGTCTGGGTTGCATTCAGAAGATGTGGTATGAAGTTCCGCAGGTTTTAGTTAGGGACTAGGAGATTTTAACTCCTGCTTAGAGCTTTGAAGGCTCTTGGTCTAATTTATCCTAAGTCTCTAGGTGATGAGTGTTAAAATGGCTGGGGTGATTGGTAGAAGTCCAAGGGCAGTTGTAGTGAGAACGGCGAGGGTAATTGTAGATTGTGTTGTACGAGTTCGTCACGGTATTATAGCATTGGTTGTATTTGGGGAGATGGTGAGGATTATTGCATAACATAATCGTAAGTAGAAGTATAGGCTTAGAAGAGCGGCTAGGGCTATGATTGTTGCTGTAAGTGATAGCTGTTGTTTTGCTATTTCTTGTAGAATCAATCATTTAGGTATGAATCCTGTTAATGGTGGGAGTCCTCCTAATGAGAGAAGAGTGAGGGCCGTAGTTGACGCTAGTATTGGGGCTTTTGATCATATTGTTGTTATGGTTGTAATTTTTGTGGTTGATGTTATTTTTAGTGATAGGAATGCTGTGGATGTTATGAACAGGTATATACTTAGGGTGAGTAGTGTCAGGTGAGGGGCATATTGTGAAATAATAATTATTCACCCTATGTGAGCAATTGAGGAGTAGGCTAAAATCTTTCGGATTTGAGTTTGGTTAAGTCCGCCCCAGCCTCCAACTAGTGTAGATAAAATCCCTAGTAGCGTGAGCATTGTTGGGTTAATGGCAGGTGCTACTTGAATAATTAGTGCGAGTGGGGCTAGTTTTTGTCAGGTAGATAAAATTAAACCTGTAAGTAAGTCAAGCCCTTGAAGTACTTCTGGTAGTCAGAAGTGTATTGGTGCTAGTCCAATTTTTAGTGCTAGGGCGGCGATTATTATTGAAGAAGCTATTGGGTGGGATAGATTGTTAATATCTCATTCGCCTACTACTCATGCATTTGTGGTTGCGGCGAATAGGATTATTGCTGCGGCTGTTGCTTGAGTTAAAAAGTATTTTGTGGCTGCTTCAACTGCTCGGGGGTGGTGCTGTTGGGTTATTAATGGGATAATTGCTAAAGTATTAATTTCTAGTCCTATTCAGGCTAATAATCAGTGCGAGCCGGCAAAGGTTAGGGTGGTTCCTAATCCTAGGCTTGATAATAGGATGGTGAGTACATAGGGATTCATTGATAGGGGAGGGGTTTTAACCGTCGTGTTCGGGGTATGGGCCCGAAAGCTTTATTAGCTGACCTTATCTTAGGAAGTGGTGTAGAGGAAGCACAAGGAGTTTTGATCTCCTGAGCATGGGTTCAACTCCCTTCTTTCTAGGAACTGGGGGGACTTTAACCCTCATAAATCACTCTATCAAAGTGGTCCTTGAAAATTCAGGCACGGTTCCTTGGGTTATAATTGTGGAGGAAGTCCTGCGAGTGCAATTGGGAGGGCGGTATGTCAGAGGACTAGGGCTAAGGTTAGAGGAAGGAAGTTTTTTCAAACTAGGTGTATTAATTGGTCGTATCGGAATCGTGGGTATGAGGCTCGAATTCATAAAAATATTACTGATAGGAGTGCGGCTTTAGTTATTAAATTAATTGTTGTTAATTCTGGAATGGCTGGTATGTGTGATGCGCCCAGGAAAAGAATGGCTGATAAGGTGTTTATTAATAGAATATTAGCGTATTCGGCCAGAAAGAATAGGGCGAATGGTCCACCGGCATATTCGACATTGAAACCTGATACTAGCTCAGACTCGCCTTCTGTTAGGTCAAATGGTGCACGGTTTGTTTCGGCTAAGGTGGAGATATATCATATTGCAGCTAGTGGTCAGGCTGGGATTAGGAGTCAGATACTTTCTTGTGTTGTATTAAATATTTGTAATGTATAACCCCCAGAGAAGATAATGATGGAGAGTAGAATTAATCCAAGACTTACTTCATATGAGATTGTTTGGGCCACTGCTCGTAGGGCACCAATTAGTGCGTATTTTGAGTTAGATGCTCATCCTGACCCTAAAATTGAGTATACGGCTAGGCTTGATAGTGCTAGGATAAATAAGACTCCTAGGTTTAAATCTACTACTGGTTGGGGTATTGGTATAGGTGCTCATAATATTATAGCCAGAGTTAGTGCAAGTATAGGGGCTGCTAAGAATAGGAATGGGGATGATGTAGATGGGCGGATTGGTTCTTTGATAAAAAGTTTAACCCCATCTGCAATTGGTTGTAGGAGCCCATAGGGTCCTACAATATTTGGCCCTTTTCGTAGTTGTATATAACCTAAAACTTTACGTTCAAGGAGTGTAAGGAAAGCTACGGCTAGTAGGACAGGTACAATGTATGCGAGTGGGTTAATTAGGTGCGTTAATAGGGTGTTTATCATTATTAAGAAGAGGATTTGAACCCCTGATTGAAAGGTCTTAGGCCTTTTGCAATTACCATGCTCTGCCATCTTAATTATGGCCTTATTTTGGCCTGCATTTTTAGTCCTCCCTTTATTTAATTTAGTTGTCTTCATTAATTAAGGGTAAGGCGTGCTTTTAGCATGGGCCTTCTTTTTCCGGTCCTTTCGTACTGGGAAAAATGACATTACAGATAGAAACTGACCTGGATTGCTCCGGTCTGAACTCAGATCACGTAGGACTTTAATCGTTGAACAAACGAACCCTTAATAGCGGCTGCACCATTAGGATGTCCTGATCCAACATCGAGGTCGTAAACCCTCTCGTCGATATGGACTCTTGGAGGGGATTGCGCTGTTATCCCTAGGGTAACTTGGTTCGTTGATCGGTCTCAGTGGCCGGATCATGATTGGTCAGAATTTCTGTGACTTAGAATTGTGCTTCTTGGTTCTAGGGTTTATCCCAGTCCACTTGGAGGATTGTTTGTTCTCCATGGTCGCCCCAACCGAAGGTAAAATTCCAATTTCTATTAGGTTTCTACTTATTTATTAAGTTGTTTAACATAGGTGAATTTGTACCTTAAGCTCCAAAGGGTCTTCTCGTCTTGTATTTTTATACCCGCTTCTGCACGGGTAGATTAATTTCACTGACTTGAAATGGGAGACAGCTAAGCCCTCGTTTAGCCATTCATACAGGTCTTCATTTAAAAGACAAGTGATTGCGCTACCTTTGCACGGTCAAAATACCGCGGCCGTTAAACTTATAGTCACCGGGCAGGCTGGACCTCCTATACATAGGGGTTTGCAGGAGGCGATGTTTTTGGTAAACAGGCGAGGCTTGTGTTTGCCGAGTTCCTTCCATTTCTTTTAGTCTTTCCTTGTAACACTCCAGTGTGGGTTTAACGATATATATGTTGTGGTAGCTTCTTGATTTTCCTGTTACTCACATTACTCTCTTTTTTGGGGTTCGTTAATTTCTAGTGGTTTATCCGATCTAGTTTACACTTGTGTAGGGAGAGGGTTGTGCCCTCTTGTTACTCATTTTAGCATAGTTACTTCCATGGTGGCATGGAATAGCCTAATATTTTTAGGGGAGTTGGGTTTTTTATCAGTATAATAAACTGTATGTCGTTTGAGCTTTAACGCTTTCTATTCAGATGGCTGCTTTTAGGCCCACTGAAATGACTAGTTTTATAAAATATGATTCTTATCCTCCTATTTAAGGTTGTGTCCTTAGTTAAAGGGGCTGTACCCCCTTTAATTAACTCTCGTGTTTCTCTTTTGTACTTGGCTTAGATATTTCTTAGTTGGTTAAAGGGGCGCGAGGCTGAACTTCTATTCATTTCTTAGGCAACCAGCTATCACCAAGTTCGGTAGGTTTATCACCTCTACCCGGGGCTCTTCCCACTCTTTTGCCACAGAGACGGGTTCGCTCTTGACAGGCTGTCCCGGGGTAGCTCACTTGGTTTCGGGGTTTCAAACTAGAGGTCGCTTTGCTTGTGTTGTGCTGGCTAAATCATGATGCAAAAGGTACGAGGGTTAGGCTCTACTTTTTTGTACTTATATGGGTTGTTTCACTACTCTTTCAGCTTTCCCTTGCGGTACTTTCTCTATTGCTTAAAGTTACCTTTTCTGTCTCCCGTACTAAGGTGGAAAAATGGTTTAGTTTTCTAATTTAGTTAATTTTATATTATTTATGTTGTTGGGTTAATTTTATGGTTAAGCTAGCTGTTTAGTTCAGGGTGATCCAATTTGCATGGATGTCTTCTCGGTGTAAGGGAGATGCTTAACTGTCTCAGCCACATCCTGGGTTTGATCCAAGTGCACCTTCCGGTACGCTTACCATGTTACGACTTGCCTCCCCTTGTCGGTGCTTTTGTATTAAGAATATTTATCGCGTGTGACAGGGGAGAGTGACGGGCGGTGTGTACGCGCCTCAGAGCCGGGTTCAAAAGGACACTCTTTTTCCTTTTTACTACTAAATCCTCCTTCGAGTAATTTTTCAGGGTACTATTCGTAAGTATTCTATAATAGAAAATGTAGCCCATTTCTTCCCACTTCATTCGCTACACCTTGACCTGACGTTTTGGAGTGTGTCCATTTAGCTTACTGTTAATCCTTCACAGGGTAAGCTGACGACGGCGGTATATAGGCGGGGGTGACTAGAAGTGGTGAGGTTTAACGGGGGTTATCGGTTCTAGAACAGGCTCCTCTAGGGGGGTCTAAGGCACCGCCAAGTCCTTTGGGTTTTAAGCTAACGCTCGTAGTGCCCTGGCGGACGTTTATTGTGGACTAACGTCTAGGTTTACGGCTGAGCATAGTGGGGTATCTAATCCCAGTTTGTTTCTCAGTTTTCGTGGAGTCAGGTGGACTATATTAAAGTTACTTTCGTTTATGGGCTTCGGACACTCGGGAGCGTATGACGGCCAGGAGGCCCTTTGGCTTTAATTTTGTTTCCCCTAACCACCCTTTACGCCGTATCTATTAACTAGGGCCTCTCGTATAACCGCGGTGGCTGGCACGAGTTTTACCGGCCCTCTTAGCATTAACTAAGTCAAGTTTTCACTTATGGCTTAATATTTATCACTGCTGAATTCCCTTGGGGGTGTGGTGTGGCAAGGTGTTTTGGGCTAAGAAATTAGTGCCTGATACCTGCTCCTCGTCCCCGGGCAGGGGATTAAGGGCATTCTCACAGGGGTGCGGACACTTGCATGTGTAATTTGTGCTAAAGTTAACAGTAAAGTCAGGACCAAGCCTTTATGCATGCGGAGCTTTCTAGGGCCCGTCCTAGCATCTTCAGTGCTACGCTTTATTTTAAGCTACGCTAGC